ATCTTTACTTTATAGATATTGAGGAAGACCAGACTTTTTTTTTATTTCTTTCCCTCTTTACTATTCAAAGAAGAAGTCGTTTTGTTAAGTTTATACGCACTTTGTATGAGAAATGATATAGAGATTGTGGTTGTCTAACGAGAGGCTGTGCAATGATAAGATCTTGCTTCGGGCGGGTCACATATTGGGCAATTTGCTTTCTAATTTGAAAAAGGCGATTTATGCTTTATCGACTTATTTCACATCATGGTTCGGGCGTTCAAAATCGGTGAGGCTTCCTCTTTCTTATTAGTAAAAGGAAAGGGATTAGAATCCTAAGATAAGAATTATTTCAGATTGATCGGAACAAATAGATGCAGCAAATCGGGTGTTATGTCAATGCCATACAATATATGTAATTTATATACACATATATACATATATGAAGTATGAAGAGAATATTGTAGATTGATCTATATAAACTTAAGCCTTTATCTTTATTCTAGATTACAACTTTATAGGCTGACTAAGTTTATAGACTAAGAGATAGATAGTATGGTAGAAAGATTCATCTATTTCTTTCTACCATACTATCTATCTCTTAGAATACTACCCATTCTAGTCCGCTCATTTCATTTAAGTTAAGACGTGATATTGGAATCCTTTTCATTTGACTTCGTCAATTTTTGATAAGAACTCAGAAGGAAAGTTTAATTCAATTGAATTTGAAAATTCAATTGAATTAATCATTTTGACTAACTGTTTTTACGTAAATGATAAGTAGAAAGGCGGTAGGAACTAGAATGAATAGTGCAGTAGCAATAAATGCAAGAATATTGACTTCCATAATCTTATCGGTTTTTTTACTTGGCAATAACTCGGGATTTAATCCCCTAGAGATGATAAATCTTTCGTCTGTAAATTCAATTAATTACCTCTCGATGATATCGAATCGTATTAATATTACGAATAACAATATATGATCTTTCAAATAAACCCGTCGTCGAGACTTGAATAGTATAACATAGGAAGTTCTTTTATCCATACCGAATCCAGATTTCGATTCCTGATCCAATCAATCCAAAATTCCTTTATTTATTATCCGTTTCCTTATTTTTTTTCTATAACCTACTACCTTTCGTTTTCCTTGGACAATCATTTGATAAAGGATCATCAGGTTGCCTTTCCACTTCGATTAATTACATAGTTACAAACCTAAACAAACAATAAAAGCGAAATGGAAAAAATAATCAATAAAAACTCCTTTTTGCTTTGGGAATGAAAGTATGCCCCCCGACACCCTTTACTAGACTAGTTCATAGAAAAGGAAAAAATGAATTGATGTATTTATTGGATATTGGATCCGTCGGGACTGGCGGGGCTCGAACCCGCAGCTTCCGCCTTGACAGGGCGGTGCTCTGACCAATTGAACTACAATCCCGGGGCAATAAGGGATCTCGCAGAAAATTTGATTCTTTTTTATCTTCGTATGGGGTATTTCTGAAGAACAAGGGGGGTTATACCATCTCATGATAGATTGGCTAATTATTGGGCCGAGCTGGATTTGAACCAGCGTAGACATATTGCCAACGAATTTACAGTCCGTCCCCATTAACCACTCGGGCATCGACCCAGGAAGAATCAATTTTAGGCTTATTGTTAATCCATGATCAACTTCCTCTCGTAGTACCCTACCCCCAGGGGAATTCGAATCCCCGCTGCCTCCTTGAAAGAGAGATGTCCTAAACCACTAGACGATGGGGGCCGACTTGCTTTGCTCAACCGCCCTCATACTATGATAATAGTATCATCAGTTTTTTGAAATTGTCAATATAATGGAATGATATGATTAGATCCGAGGGATCTTTCCGTTTTTCAGAATTGTATAGAATTTCATGATTCGATGAAATATCTTGAAATTTCTTTTATGTCGAATTTACATATATGTTATGTATCAATCAAGTGAATTTTGTTTAATTTTATTTATTAATTTTGTTTATAGGGATCATCTCCTCAATAAAATAAATTTAGGGCCAGTCTTGAAACAATTCATTTTACCCTAGACTTCCTAGGCAAATCCATTTGATTATTCAAAAAAAAAATCAGTCACTAGCGACTATGAGTCTACTGCATATACTTATCTATATTATATATATAATATGTGCATATAGAGATTTTATCTACACAGTAACTTGTTCGGGAATTAAATAAAATAAGCCCTTTTAACTCAGTGGTAGAGTAACGCCATGGTAAGGCGTAAGTCATCGGTTCAAATCCGATAAGGGGCTTTTCTTTTTTTCATAAAAGTCCAGTCATAGTATTCAGAAAATAGAGGTATTTTGTTTTTATTTGGAATACAATACAAAAGGAACTTACGGGATAATACGTTATCATTATACTGAGTTAGAGTATAGTAGTTCTAGTTATAAAGTGGAACGTTTGTTCGGTAACTTTTCATGATTATGAATAATCACAAGCCACCTCTTGAATCACCAAAGACCCCTAAATTTTCCATTCTACT